ATGCGTTGACTATTTTCTACAAATCATAAAGATATTGGAACTTTGTACATTTTGTTTGGTATATGATCTGGGCTTGTTGGTACAGCCCTTAGTTTATTAATTCGGGCCGAGCTTGGGCAACCGGGCACTTTACTTGGAGATGATCAATTATATAATGTAATTGTAACAGCACATGCTTTTGTTATAATTTTCTTTTTAGTTATGCCTATGATGATTGGTGGTTTTGGGAATTGATTAGTGCCTTTAATGCTTGGGGCACCTGATATAGCATTTCCACGATTGAATAATATAAGTTTTTGGTTGTTACCACCTTCTTTACTTCTTTTATTGTCTTCAGCTGCTGTTGAAAGTGGAGCGGGGACAGGGTGAACTGTTTACCCGCCTTTAGCCGGGAATTTAGCACATGCAGGTGGTTCTGTTGATTTAGCTATTTTTTCTTTACATTTAGCTGGTGCTTCTTCTATTTTAGGTGCTGTTAATTTCATTACTACTGTAATTAATATGCGTTGACGTGGGATACAATTTGAGCGTTTGCCTTTGTTTGTTTGATCGGTTAAGATTACTGCTATTTTGTTACTATTGTCTTTACCTGTTTTAGCAGGTGCCATTACCATGCTTCTTACAGATCGAAATTTTAATACTTCTTTTTTTGATCCAGCGGGAGGTGGGGATCCTATTTTATATCAACACTTATTTTGATTTTTTGGGCACCCTGAAGTATATATTCTGATTCTTCCAGGGTTCGGTATAATTTCTCATGTAGTTAGTCATCATTCATGCAAAAAAGAAACATTTGGTACATTAGGGATAATTTATGCTATGTTAGCTATTGGTGTATTAGGGTTTATTGTTTGGGCCCATCATATGTTTACCGTAGGAATGGATGTGGATACACGGGCTTATTTTACTGCTGCTACAATGATTATTGCTGTCCCTACTGGAATTAAAGTTTTTAGATGGCTTGCTACTATTTATGGTGCAAAAATTAAGTATGAAACTCCTATGTTGTGGGCGCTTGGTTTTATTTTTTTATTTACTGTTGGGGGTTTAACTGGTATTGTTTTATCAAATTCTTCTTTAGACATTATATTGCATGACACTTACTATGTGGTAGCTCATTTTCATTATGTATTATCAATAGGGGCAGTTTTTGCTTTATTTGCAGCTTTTAATTATTGATTTCCACTTTTAAGGGGTATTACATTGCATAGTCGTTGAAGAAAGGCACATTTTTATGTAATGTTTATTGGAGTTAATATAACTTTTTTTCCTCAACACTTTCTTGGTTTAAGTGGCATACCACGGCGATATTCAGATTATCCAGATTGTTATACTAAATGAAATGTAGTATCATCGATAGGGTCTATAATTTCTTTTATTGCTGTATTGTATTTTATATTTATTGTTTGAGAAGCTTTAGTTAGTCAGCGTAGAGTTATTTGAAGCACACACTTAGGTACAGCATTAGAGTGGGATAATGTATTGCCAGCTGATTTTCATAATGCTCCTGAAACTGGTGCGTTAGTTTTAAGTTAATTTTATATTATATTATATTTTTGTTTTAGAAGAAATATAAAATTATTTTATGATATGAGTCTTTGGGGTCAATTAGGGTTTCAAGATGCAGCTTCACCGTTAATAGAGGAGTTAATATTTTTTCATGACCATGCGATAATAATTTTGGCTTTAATTATTAGTCTCGTGGGTTATGCGGCACTATCTCTTATGTTTAGTAAGTATACTTGTCGTTCTTTAGTAGAAGGACAAGAAATTGAAACAGTTTGAACTATTATTCCAGCTGTGATTCTAATTTTTCTTGCCCTTCCTTCCTTGCGTTTATTGTATCTTTTAGATGAAGTTGGAGATTGTAGGTTAACGGTTAAAACTATTGGCCATCAGTGATATTGAAGTTATGAATATTCTGATTTTTTAAATATTGAATTTGATTCTTACATAGTACCAAATAACGATTTAAATATGGGGGACTTTCGATTATTAGAAGTTGACCACCGAGCAATTCTTCCAACTGAAACTGATATTCGAATTTTAGTTACTTCGGCTGATGTAATTCATTCTTGAGCTGTCCCATCTCTAGGTGTAAAAGCTGATGCTATTCCTGGTCGATTAAATCAATTAAGTTTTTTTATTAAATACCCAGGAATTTTTTATGGTCAATGTTCTGAGATTTGTGGGGCTAATCATTCTTTTATACCAATTGTAATTGAAGCTGTTCCGCTTAAGACATTTATAGACTGGATTGTTCAGGTTTCAGCATAATACGAAATAATAAATTAGCTATATAATTAAAAAGTTAGTTAAATAAATAACATTAGATTGTCAGTCTAGGGTCACTATTTTAATTTCATATAGTACTTTTTATATGCCACAACTGTCCCCACTTAATTGAATTTTTTTATTTTTTATATTTTGATTACTAGTAATTATTATTAGAGCTATAATTTGATGAAATAAAAAAAATTTTTTTTATAGCGCGTTAAATGAAAAACTCACAAATACTCCTAATAAATGAAGTTGATAAGAATGCTTGTAGATATTTTTTCTTCTTTTGATGACCACAATCAAGTTTTTATATCTATATATTTTTTAGTTTGAGGATTTTCTTTTTTAGTAATTTTACTATTTAATTCTAATTATTGGCTAAATGCCCCGCGTTGAAATATAATTATAATGAATTTTAAAGATATCGTAACGTCGCAGGTATTTCGTTCTTTTGGGGCAAATTTAGGTGGGTTTTTAATTTTAATTTCTAGCATGTTTTTAGTTTTAATCGCTTTAAATTTAATTGGTTTAATTCCCTATGTTTTTAGCCCAACTAGGCATCTTGCAGTATCTTTATCCTTGGGTCTTTGCATGTGATTGTGCTTAATTATTTCTGGCGTGATGTTTAACCCATCGTCAGTAATTGCTAGCTTACTGCCTATAGGAGCTCCGGCTGCACTCAACCCGTTCTTAGTCCTCATTGAAACTGTAAGTATTTTAGTGCGACCAATCACTCTATCTGTGCGATTAACTGCAAATATGAGAGCGGGCCATATTGTTTTAACTTTAATTGGTAATTACTTAGCTAGTGCTATATTTTCTATATCTATTTCAACCTTTATTTTAGGAAGTGTACAAATTTTTTATACTATTTTCGAATTTGGGATTAGATTAATTCAAGCTTATATTTTCTGTTTATTAATTACGCTTTACTCAGACGAGCACCCTCATTAAGATAAAGACATATTTATATAAACTTAATTTATTAAAATTACAAAAGAGTAATCTCATTTTTGGGGTATGAGCCCAACAGCTTGTAATATTTAGCTTATTTTGTATAGATATTTACTGAGAAAATTTAATTTCATGAATAGATCTACAGTCTATTACCTATCTTCGGCCATCTAGTAATATTAATCTACTTATTAGAGAAATTAATCATTTTAGAACTTGCAATTCTATGTTTTATCTTAAACTACAATAAGAAAATTAATAACAAGGTTTGAATATCTTAATTCTCTTTAGACTTTGAAGGTCTATAGTCTATTTTAACTTAAAACCTTACTAGAAGAGTTATTTCTTACCTAAGAAATCAAAATTCTTTGTGCCCATACACTGCTAAGTAATATTAAAATATAATTTAGTTTTGAATTTATGTTAATTATATAATTTAGCTATATTTGAATATGTTGTTGATATTTAGTTACATGTGCTAACGTGTTTAAATTTTGTAGCTTTAATATTAAATTAATTTATATTTAAGTTATATTAAAAATTTATAAATTTATATTATGTATGTATATGGAATATAAATAGTATAATGCATGTATGATATTATAATGTTTTGTAGTAGCATAATGTATTTCATTTATTAAAATTAAGTTGTATAATGTGTACAGTAAAATTTTTAGAAAAATTTATAAATTGAAATATACCTTTTTTAAATTTTATTAATCTTTTTGCTTGGAAGGCAAATGTACTCTGCCATATACTTAAAAGGTGGGATCAATTTTGATTTATTTAATTCTAAGTATTAATTAAGCTCATATACTCTTTTGAGATGAAAACTCAATGTGCAGTGAAACACCATTAGAACTAACATTTTGTTTTGTAATTAATAAGTTTTTAACATGTTTAATAAAAATCCAATAAATAATAAAGTATTTTTGGGGTGACACAGTTATTCTTTTATAATTAGAAGTTTGGCTCTGGCTTAGGTAGTAAAATAGCATAAACTTGGGAATACACATGGTTCTTTTTGGGTTTGGTGAGGTAAATTAAGATCTTAATTTATTTTTAAACATATAATGTTTTAGTAAATTTGGATGTAATTTGGTATTATTAAAATATATTATACCATGAACGAACCACTAACACCAGTGTCAGATATTAAGATATAAACGTAAGTTTGAATTAGGTTAGTTATATTTATGGCTCGGTTAATATGGTGCCAGCATCCGCGGTTAGACCATAGAGCTTAGTTATTTAAATATAGGTTAAAAGTGGTTAAGTTATGTTTTAAATTTTGTTTGATAAGTTAAATTTTATTGGTAAAATCTGTAGAATTATTATAAGTCTAATTCAAACTTTAGAACTGATGCCGCTAAATTCTTGATTAAAACTAGGATTAGATACCCTATTATTCTTGATTTAAAAAATAAATACCAGAGTACTACGAATGATATTAAAATATATAGTAGTTAATTTAAAACTCAAAGGGCTTGGCGGTATTTTAGACCATTCAGGGGAACCTGTCTCTTAATCGATAACCCACGCAGTATCTTACTTTTTCTTGTATAGTTTGTATACCGTCGTCGACGGGTAACTTTTTAGAAAAGAATAGTTAGCAATATATTAAGTTTTTACTTTTTACGTCAGATCAAGGTGCAGCTTATGGAGAAGTGAAGATGGGTTACAATTAATATTTTTAATTACGGACATAGTAGTGAATACTTCTATTGAAGGCGGACTTGAAAGTAAAAATTAATGGTTTTAGAAAAAAATTTTGAATAAGGCTCTGAAATGTGCACACATCGCCCGTCGCTCTCGTTGAAAAATGAGATAAGTCGTAACATAGTAGGGGTAACGGAAGTTGTCCCTTGGTGATATGAAATATAGTATAACTTGAATACATTTCATTTACATTGAAAAAACATTTAGATTATTAAATTATTTCAATAATTGAACTTATTATTAATATAATTGAAGTAATAATAGATAATAAAGCATTTACTAGTTAAGTAATGGGGATTGAAATATTAATAAATTGAAAAAGTACTGTGAAGGAAATATATTGTTTATATTGATAATAGCTATATATCTATATGTACCTTTTGTATCATGGTTTAGCTAAAATATGCACATGTAGTTGTGTTTTTAGAAATTTAATGAGCTACCTTAAATAGAATTTTTAGACTCATAGAAATAAATGTTGCAAAATTTTGCTTAAAAATTAAGGTTGTAATGAAATGTTATTCGCATTAAATGATAGCTAATTTTTTCTGAAATATATATAAGTATAGTTTCAAGTAGTAATATTATATATAATAGCATATTGTAGTAAAATTCTTGAAATTTAGATGACTAGGGATCAGCTTAGACATAAATCAGACGATATATGTAATTAAACACAGTTACGTTTAGGCCTGAAATCAGAAATAATTTAAAAAATCGTTATAGATTATTACTATTTAATTTTTTTAAATTTATATATTTAATTATCTCTGTTTATTAAGAAAATGTATTGTTTAACTAATATTAAAGATTATAATTATGCTAAAATGAGTATTTTATTGTTTTTTAATTAACCTATATTAATAAATTTGTGTAGGTATACATAAGTTACTATATTAATACATGATATTATAAAGTTAGTAAAAGGAACTCGACAAATATTAATTCTGCCTGTTTAACAAAAACATGTCTCTTTGTTTATGTTTTTATAAAGAGTCTAACCTGCCCAGTGATATTTATTTAACGGCCGCGGTACTCTGACCGTGCAAAGGTAGCATAATCATTTGCCTTATAATTGAAGGCTTGTATGAATGGTTTGACAAGAATTGATCTGTCTCTTATTAATTAAAATGAAATTGACTTTTAGGTGCAAAGGCCTAAATATAACTAATAGACAAGAAGACCCTATTGAGCTTTAAAGATTATAATAACACGAGCTATATTAAAGATAAGATTATAAGTTATTAAGATTTTTAGTTGGGGCGACTGTGGAACAAATAAAACTTCCAAAATTTACAGTATTTATTGTTAATTTATTTAAATTTGACCCAAAATGTTTTGATTAATAGAATAAGTTACCATAGGGATAACAGCATAATCTATCTTAAGAGTTCTAATCGAAAGAAAGGTTTGTGACCTCGATGTTGGATTAAAATATCCTAAGGGTGTAGAAGCTCTTGAAGGTTGGTCTGTTCGACCATTAAAATTTTACATGATCTGAGTTCAGACCGGCGTAAGCCAGGTCAGTTTCTATCTTTAGTTAATAAAATCAAGTTTTAGTACGAAAGGACCAAACTTAGTAGATGATTCTATAATCTTATTTAAATGATATTGTGTAATTAGCATTTTAATTTTATTCTAAGCAAAAATGGCAGATAAGTGCATTAGATTTAGGATCTAGATATAAAGAAATGTATTCTTTTTTTTGTATAATTGTATTAAATACATTACTAATATTATTTAATTTATTTTTAAAATATGGGATAATTTTCTATACAGAAATGGCAGATAAGTGCATTAGATTTAAGCTCTAAATATAAAGATTTTTAATTCTTTTTTTTGTAATGTATTTGTCATTAATTTCATATATGATCTCATATATTTGTATTTTGTTAGCGGTTGCTTTCTTTACTCTTTTAGAGCGTAAAGGTTTAAGGTACATACAGATTCGTAAAGGACCTAATAAAGTAGGTTATATGGGGATTCCACAGCCTATTGCTGATGCCATAAAATTGTTGATTAAAGAAATTATTAAACCAAGTGTAGCTAATTATTCCCCCTATTTTATTGCTCCAATTTTTAGATTTATTTTAGCATTAATTGTATGGCAGCTTTATCCTAATTCATGTTCAACTGGATATTTTAAGCTTGGTATTTTATTTTTTTTATGTGTTTCTAGTTTAAATGTGTACGGAACTTTACTCGCTGGGTGATCCTCTAATTCAAAATATGCTTTATTAGGTAGGTTGCGTGCTATTGCCCAAACTATTTCTTATGAAATTAGAATAGCTTTGGTTCTTTTATTTTCTATATTTATAGTTGGGTCTTTTAATTTTATAGAAATTATTGAATTACAAGATGTTGTATGATTTAGTTTAATACTGTTACCAGTTGCATTTGTTTGGTTCGCTACTTGTGTAGCTGAAACTAATCGTGCACCATTTGACTTTGCTGAAGGTGAGTCTGAGTTGGTTTCTGGGTTTAATATTGAGTATGGGGCAGCTGGGTTTGCTCTAATTTTTCTAGCTGAGTATAGAAATATTTTAGTTATGAGGCTATTTACTTCTGCATTGTTTTTTGGTGGTAATTATATATTCCAATATTATGCTGATTTAATTTTAGTAATTAAAGTATTATTTTTTTCATTTTTATTTATTTGAGTTCGGGCAACCTATCCTCGATTTCGATATGATTTGTTGATGAATATAACATGGAAGGGATTTCTACCTTTATCTTTGTCAGCTTTACTTGTTGTTGTTACAGTAAATTATATAATGTATATATAATATTTAAATACTATTAATTTAAGTATTTTATTTACATAACCTGATTTTAGTGCTGTGTCTTAACTTAAAATCAAGTATTATTTATGCTATTAAACGAAATTGTAGTTTAATAAAAATATTAACTTTGGGAGTTAAAGATTAAGTTTTAACTTATATTTCGGTATGACAGTATGTATACTACTTAGTTTTTCTGTTACAATAATGTTTATACTACCCTTGATGACTCAGCCTCTAAGTATAGGTCTAGTAATTATGATATCCACTTTTTTTATATGTCTTTCAGGAAGTTTATTCTTTTCTTCTTGATACATATATATCTTATTTTTAGTATATATTGGGGGTTTATTAGTTATGTTTGTATACGTTGCTGCATTAATACCTAATATATTATTTACCAAAAGTAAGAATTTGTTTTTATTTTTTTTATTACAAATTTTAATATTTTATTTATTTCACCATAATTTTATAAAATGTCCTGAGAGAATTAAGGCCCAAGAATATTTAGGTGATAAAATATTATGATTCTATGGAATGGAACTTATTTCTAATGAAATATTCTCTATTTTCATTGGGCTAGCAATTATTTTATTACTAAACTTGATTGCTGTTGTTAAAATTTGTTATTATTATTTTGGGAGATTACGCCCCTATAAGTAAAATGCAATATGTGCAAGCCAATTCGAAAAACGCACCCTTTATTAAAGATTATAAATGGAGTTTTAGTTGATTTACCAGCTCCTGTTAACCTGTCAATTTGATGAAATTTTGGTTCTCTTCTTGGTTTGTGTCTTGTTATTCAGATTGCAACCGGTTTATTCTTAGCTATACATTACATCCCTCATGTGGATCTGGCGTTTGCTTCGGTTGATCATATTATACGAGATGTTAATTACGGATGATTGTTGCGAGTAATTCATGCTAACGGAGCCTCACTATTTTTCATTTGTTTATATATACATATTGGGCGTGGTCTCTATTATGGTTCTTATTTTTTTATTCATACATGAAATATTGGGGTGATTCTTTTTGCATTAACTATGGCAACAGCTTTTCTTGGTTATGTTCTTCCATGAGGTCAGATATCCTTTTGGGGAGCTACTGTAATTACTAACTTATTTTCTGCTATCCCATATGTTGGTAAAATATTAGTTGAATGAATGTGAGGGGGATTTGCTATTGATAATGCTACTTTAACTCGATTTTTTGCTATTCATTTTTTGCTTCCTTTTATAATTGCCGGAAGAAGTGTCTTACATATTCTTTTTTTGCATGAGACTGGATCAAATAATCCACTAGGAATTAACAGAGACGGTGAAAAAATTCCTTTTCATGTATATTATACATTTAAAGATTTGATAGGATTTATTATTTTGTTATTTGTACTTGTTATAATTACTTTATTTTGACCACAATTATTAACAGACCCAGAAAATTTTATTCCAGCTAATCCATTAATTACACCTGTGCATATTCAACCAGAATGATATTTTTTATTTGCTTATGCTATTTTACGATCAATTCCTAATAAGTTAGGCGGAGTTATGGCTTTAGCTTTTTCGATTTTTATTCTGTTTTTTATTCCATTTCTACATAGAGGATTTTTTCGATCAACAGCTTTTTACCCTTTAAATCAAATTTTATTTTGATGTTTTTTAGGAATTTTTTTAATTTTAACTTGAATTGGTAGCTGTCCAGTAGAAGCACCTTATGAGCAAGTAGGTCAATTATTTACTGTTTTATATTTTGTATATTTTATTTGTACTCCTTTGTGCCAAAAAATATGGGACACTGTACTGGATTTCTAATTTATTTAAATAGTAATTTTCCTGGGGAGTATTTATCTTGAAAATAAATTTCTAGTGTTCGATTCACTAAATTGCTTACGAACAATAGGAGTAATTATATACTCTATCTTTGATTTACAAGACCAATGCTATAAAAGCTTCTATTGCTATCATCCATGGTATGAGAAGTTATTATTTAGTAGAAATTTCAGTTTTCGGGGTTTTAGCCAGTTTTTTATCATTATGTATGCAATTCAAGCATTTATTGGGGATTCTCTTAAGCTTAGAAATAATAACTATAAATGTATTTGTACTTCTTTACACTTTAGGCACATTAGTTAATTATAGTGGGTTTCTAGCTTTAATTTTAATTACTTTAAGTGTTTGTGAGGCTAGTCTTGGACTTTCTGTTTTAGTTTCTATAATTCGTGCTTGTGGTAATGATTACGTTTTTAGTCTTTGTAGACAAAAGTGTTAGCTTTACTTTTTGCCAGAAGAAGATTATTATTATTGTGCTTAAGTAAGTTTTATTGATATATAAATATTTGAGTACTTTTAGTTCTAACTATAATCTCGCTCCTTAACTTAAATTCTTTCTCCATTATATTTTCAATATATAATATGATTTTGTCAGCGGATTCTATATCTTCTATATTAATTTTATTAAGTTTTTGAATTTCATCTATAATAATTTTAGCAAGTCAAAATAGAATCCATATTAATAATAACTCAAGAAAATTATTCTGTTTTTTTGTAATTACATTAAATGAAATTTTAATTTTAGCCTTTAGGGTATCAAATATCCTAGTCTTTTATTTTATATTTGAGGCTTCTCTTATTCCAACATTAATATTGATTTTAGGGTGAGGGTATCAGCCAGAACGACTACAAGCAGGAATATATATAATGCTATACACTGTGAGAGCTTCATTACCGTTGTTGTTAATTATTTTACTAAGAAAAAAATATATTATATCTATAATATTTATATACAACTGCCTTAGAAAGTATGCTTTTATAGACTTTCTTTCAGCTTGATCTTATTCTATTTTACTTTTATTTATTTTTTTAGCTTTTTTAGTTAAACTCCCAATATTTTTTGTACATCTATGATTGCCCAAGGCTCACGTAGAAGCTCCTGTGGCTGGATCTATGGTATTGGCAGCTATTCTGTTGAAGTTAGGTGGTTATGGTATCTTTCGTAGTTACCAATATTTTAATATTAATTTAACTATCAGTACAATTTTTTTGTTGAACTTGGCTTTGTGAGGTGGTGTGCTAACTAGAATAATTTGTTTTCGACAAATTGATTTAAAATCTTTAATTGCTTATTCTTCTATTGGGCATATATCTTTAGTTTTAGCTGGTGTTTTTTCAAACAATGTTTGAGGTTGATCTGGTAGAGTAATTTTAATAATTGCTCATGGCCTTTGTTCTTCAGCTCTGTTTGCTTTAGCAAATTATAGCTATGAGAAAACACATACTCGTAGATTATTTATAAATAAGGGCATATTAATGAGCTTACCAATTTTATCATTGTGATGGTTTATGTTTTCAGCTATAAATATAGCTGCCCCACCAAGAATTAACTTAGCTGGTGAGATCTTAATATTTCCATCTGTCATTTCTTTTTTTAGCTATTCTATTGTATGCTTAATATTTATAAGTTTCTTAGCCGCAGTATACAGAATGTACTTATACAGGGGAACCCAACATGGGGCTAGGCCTAAATTTATGGTTCCTTTCAATTCTTTTAGATCTTCTGGTTTAACTCTTATATTTTTTCATTGAATTCCAGCTAATTTATTTGTTATAAAAATTGATATTTTCATATTATAGATATAAGACTAAGTTAGTTTATTAAAATATTAGGATGTGGCTCTAAAGATGAAGGAACTGCTTTACTTAGTCATGTTTTATTTTAGCCTAAAGCCTTCTTCAATTAGCTCTTCGTTACTTATTACATATAGATTAATTTTACTGCCATTAACTTTATATTTTTGTAAAACTCAACAAGTTGTCTTTATTGATTGAACTATTTTAAATATTAATTCTTGCTATATAAATATAAGATTTCTGGTTGATTTTGTTAGCCTTACGTTTAGGGGTATTGTATCGCTTATTTCAGGCAGAGTAATATTATTTTCTTCAAGGTATATAAAAAACGACGTGTTTTTGAAACGGTTTATTTGGTTAGTAATGTTATTTGTACTTTCTATGAATTTTTTAATTTTTATTCCTAGATTACCAGCCCTCTTACTTGGATGGGATGGCTTAGGGATTGTTTCTTTTGCATTAGTAATTTATTACCAAAATAATAAATCTCTCGGGGCAGGAATACTTACGTTGTTAGCTAATCGAGTTGGTGATGTTATAATCTTGATTTCGATTGGCTTACTGGTTTTAGTTGGCCAATGAAATATTATGATATTGTGGGATTTTTATTTAATATCAATTTTAGTTCTAGTTATTATGCTAGCTGGTATGACAAAAAGAGCTCAAATTCCTTTTTCTAGGTGGTTACCGGCTGCTATGGCTGCCCCAACTCCCGTCTCAGCTTTAGTCCATTCTTCTACCTTAGTAACTGCTGGTGTGTTTCTATTAATTCGTTTTTACCCAATCTTGTGTTTGAGATCTCTATTTAAATATAGATTACTTTTAATTTCAGTTTTAACTATACTTATAGCGGGGATTGGGGCTAATTTTGAAAATGATCTTAAAAAGATTATTGCTCTTTCTACTTTAAGACAGTTAGGTGTTATAATAATAAGTTTAGCTCTTGGGTCTCAAATACTAGCTTTATATCACTTATATACTCATGCTATATTTAAAGCTTTATTATTTCTTTGTGCAGGAGCTGTTATTCACGCAAGAGAAAATAATCAAGATATTCGTAATATAGGAATGATTTCTAAACAAATACCTTTAACAACAGTATGTATAAATGTAGCAAATCTTTCTTTATGCGGGGCTCCGTTTTTAAGCGGGTTTTATTCAAAAGATATAATTTTAGAAATGTGCCTTTGATGCCCAACTAGGTATCTTATAATTATAATAATTTTTTTAGCAACTGGTATAACTATAGCATATTCTCTACGCTTATCTTTTTCTTCATTGTGAAGGTCTTATACTGGATTGCCCTTACATTCAAAACATGAAATAGACCTTTATGTAAATATTTCTACATATATTTTATCTTTTGCTGCAATTTTAATAGGGTCATTATTGCAAAGAATTATTTTGCAATTTGAGAGAGAAACATTAATTTTAACGACAGCACAGAAAAGTATAACTATGCTAGTTATTGCTGCTGGCTTGCTTATTTCATTAAGTATGTGAGATTTAACGTTTAATAGTATGTCTAACAGTAAATTTAAATACTTCTATAGATCAATATGATTTTTTAGATACTTGTCAACTGGGCCAATTATTAAGTTTTCTTGTCTCAGGGGTACGAAATTCTTAAAAAGACTTGATCAAGGATGAGTAGAAGCTTTGGGCGGACAAGGAATAATATACACCTTAAAGTGGTTAACAAATGTAAATCAGAATTTTCAAAAAAAGACCTTTAATACTTTTATTATATTAATTTTTTTAAGTATTCTTTTTGTTTTTATGCTTGCTTCTTGATTTTAAATTTAAAGTAGCTTAAATATTTTAAAGCATAGCACTGAAGATGCTAGGATGGTCATTGACTCTTAGATAATATTACATGAACTAACTTAAAGAATTAAATATATTGCACAAAATATTTTTAAGCCGTAACAGTATAACTTAAAGTAATGCATAAATATTTATGAGATCCATGCCATATAGGCATATATCAGATTAAAAATTTATAAATAAACTTATTATTATATAACTTATGGTACTTTTGACTTCATGGTAATTAATGGCCCTAACTAAAATTTCTATAATAGAATATAAGATTCATAATGTTTTGTTTAAATAGATTTGCTTTCTTTAAGATCTCTAATACAATACTAGTATAAACTTTATTTTTATATAATGAGCTTAACTCATAAATGTTAACTACAAATTGAAGTGAACTGCGCAACAATTGTGTAAGTCTCTAATGGTATTGTATGTATATATGTATGTATGCATGCATGTATAATATAATATGTGTGTGTATCCCGGGGATAGAGTTCATAAGGCAACGTGATGTGCTTGTACGTGTATAATAACATTATAGTAGCGTGCATTTAATTTATGTTAGTATGTATTTAATATATTTAGCGAGTTTGTGGTTTAAAGTGGAAAAATTGATAGCATGTGCATATCTTATTATGAGACGGAACCCTTTTCATTTAGTTGAATTTAGTCCATGACCTTTAACGGCATCAGTTGGGGCGCTATTCTTAACATCGGGCCTAGCTGGGTGAGTTCACGGATATTCACCAATTACAATAATTCTTGGTTTAGTATTGATTGTTTTAACTATGATTCAATGATGGCGTGACGTTATTCGAGAATCAACATTTCAAGGATTTCATACAATGGGAGTTTCTAAAGGATTACGATGAGGTATAATTTTATTTATTACTTCTGAAGTTTGTTTTTTCTTTGCTTTTTTTTGAGCTTTTTTTCATAGAAGTTTGGCCCCTAGAATAGAACTTGGTTCTTGTTGGCCCCCAATCGGTATTAGTGTCTTAAATCCTTTTGAAGTACCTTTGTTAAATACTGGGGTTTTATTAGCTTCTGGGGTAACTGTAACTTGAGCTCATCATAGGTTAATGGAGGGTGATTTAAAAGGTGGTTTGCAAGGTTTATTAGCTACAGTTATTTTAGGTATCTATTTTACTTTTTTACAAGCTGGTGAATATTATGAAGCTTCGTTTAGGATTTCAGATGGTGCATATGGTTCAACTTTTTTTGTTGCTACTGGTTTCCATGGCTTACATGTATTAATTGGTAGAACTTTTTTAGCTGTATGTTTAGTTCGTGTGTGGCTTCAGCATTTTTCTACAGGGCATCACTTTGGTTTTGAAGCTGCTGCTTGGTACTGACATTTTGTTGATGTTGTTTGGTTATTTTTATATTTATCTATTTATTGATGGGGATCTTAAAATATATTATTTTAATGTTTTTAAATAAAACGTGTAATTATATATTGTGGTTATAAAAAGTGACAGTGATACAGTATAGTATATATATATATATATATATATATATATAAATAGTTTTATCACTCAAGCATAGTACTAGAGGCCATAAATGACTGAGTTTAAGTATTAGATTTTTAATCTAAAGACGGCATTGAGATGGAGTTATTGCCTTTATGGGCATTTTATAGCTATGATTATGATTAATTTAATACTTAACTATTGCTTGATCTAATATTTTAATTAAAATGGCTGATTTGCATTTAGCTGATGAATAATATGAGTTCTTAGGTCATGGTGTATCTATTATTTTTAATTAGACTTAAATTTTTTTTGTTAGGTTCTATTTGTGGTATAAAGATTTTAAAATTTTGATTGCCTTGATGTATTGATTTACTATAGCATAACGATAAATGTTTTTAATATAAAGAGCGAGAACAAATTTGCGTGCGGTTTCGGCCCGTATTTTAAGGTAATTAATCCTTTTTATATTTTTTTGTCTTGTATTATTATTGTGTGTCTATACATATTGTGTACTACTATAAAGAAGTGCATGTATGTTGTAGGTGTGTTATATTATGTCTTAAGGATAAAAATAGGATAAGTGATAGCCTAATATTAAGGCATCTGATTGTTACTCAGAAGATTGTAAAATTTTTACTCATTTAGTTAAACTACAGGCTAAAGTATTACGCCGGATGAACGGGGGTCATTGATGTTGATCAACATAGGAAATATCTTTCTTTAATACTAGTAGATGATAAGTTCGTTATTTGGCGGAATAGGTGCATGTTTTTTATCAAGAATTATTATATTTATAGGCTGATGGTTAATAAAGCGTGAAATTGAGGATCGAGAAAAAAATTCTCCTTTTGAATGCGGGTTTGACCCTTTAAAATCTGCTCGACTTCCTTTTTCTTTACGCTTCTTTTTGTTGGCTATTATTTTTTTAGTTTTTGATGTTGAGGTTGTTTTGTTATTCCCAGTTCTTTCTAGAATTAATTATTCCTTTAGAATTATTTCAATATCTGCAGTAGTTATCTTTTTAGTAATCTTAGTTATTGGTGTTTTTCATGAATGAAATGAAGGATCTTTGGATTGAGCTAAATAACTGGGTTATAGAAAAAACTAGGAGTAAAATAGGGCTGCTAACTTTATTTTGGGTTGTTCAATTCAATCCTTTTTCTTATGTTGTCTATGCTACCTTTTGGGTTTTTGTTTTTAAGGGTTTTAGTTTTTGGGACTTTATTCTCTATTTCTTCAGTACATTGGCTTGGTATTTGAGCTGGGTTGGAAATAAATCTTATTGGGTTTGTACCTATTTTAGTTTATCAAAAGAAAATCTCTGAAAGGGAGTCGGCAGTTAAATATTTTATTATGCAAGCTATTGGCTCTGGCTTATTAATTTTTGGTAGCCTTGTTGGTTTTGGGCTTGAGTTTTCGTGAGGCTTAAGGGATAACAATACCTTAGATAATGTCTTGAGTATAAGTAGATTAGTTTTGATTATTATATCTTTAATTTTGAAAATAGGTGCTTTTCCCTTGCATTATTGATTCCCGGCAACAATGGCTGGTCTTTCATGAATTTCTTGTATAATTTTAGTTACTTGACAGAAGGTTGCTCCTATTTTTTTAATTGGCTCATTTTTTAGGGTGCATAAAGTATATTGATTAGCTTTACTCTTAAGTATTTTTGGTGCTGGGTCTAGTGTTGTTGGTGGTATTGGGGGTGTTAACCAAACTCAAGTACGAGCTCTATTGGCTTATTCTTCTATCGGTCATTTAGGTTGAATTTTATTTTCTGTTAGGTATAGTGAGTTAGCATTAATAGTTTATTTTTATATTTACGCTTTAGTTTCTCTAGGTATATTTTTGGTTTTATGGTATCTAGATAAAAAAGATATATTAAATACAAAAAGTATAAATCAAAATCATATATATAAAGTGTTAATTATCTTAACACTATTAATATCAATAGGTGGGTTACCTCCTTTTATTGGTTTTATCTCCAAGCTTATAGTAATTATAAGATCTGTTAGATACATGTTTTCTTTAATTTTGATTTTTTTAGTTATAGGATCATTGATTAGTTTATTTTATTACCTAGGTTTATTCTTTTCTTTATATTTTAGCGCTGAGCCTTTTGGGTTATATTTTAATAAATTTTTGACGATTAATATGCTTGCTAGATTGTTGTTTTTGTTTAATTTATTTGGAATTTTTTTGTTGTTTTTAATTTTATCTATCTATGTATAACATAGTTGAAATTAAATAT